CACTAGGAACGAAAAAAGTCACAATTTGTCTCCCCTGCCGGGCGTGTGTGCCTACCAACTCAACAAGTAGTTTTAGTCCTTGAAAGGATTTCGGTGAAAAATGAAGAAGGACAAACAAGCAAGAAAAAATTCGAGACGAAACTGCTGGTGGGTAATCTAAACAAATGATGAGGGATTCTTCGAGAAGTTAACAATTAGTCCTCATATTGAATAATTATGAATTATTCAAGGAATAATGGATTTGAAACATACACGAGGAAGGTTCTGGGAGCAATATCAGTCGTGAATCTCTTATGAACCAAGAGCCGTGTGAAGTAAGAATTTCATGCACGGTTCTGAATGAGCGGAAAGATAGAAAATCTCCTTTTCGACTCTGACTCTCCTACACCAGTCGTTGCTTTTTTCTCCGTTACCTCTAAAGTAGCAGCTCCAGCTTTATTTACGCGACTCTTCGGTCTAATTTTCCCACATTTCTCTAATGAGTGGCATATGGTGGTAGGATTATTGGCTACTTCTAGCATGATATTAGGAAATCTAATTGCCGTTACTCAAATAAGCATGAAACGTATGCTAGCTTATCCCTCCATAAGCCAAATTGGATATATTATGATTGGAATACTTGCTGCAGACCCGGAGAACGGTTATGCAAGTATGATAACTTATACGTTTATTTATATACTCATGAATCTGGGAACTTTTGCTCGTATCACCCCATTTGGTTTACGAACCGGAACTGATAATATTAGGGATTACGCGGGATTATACATGAAGGATCCTGTTCTAACATTCTCTCCGGTTTTACGTTCACCATCCCTAGGGGGTATCCCTCCACCATCCGGTTTTTTCGGTAAACTCTATCTCTTCCGGCATGGATGGAAAGCTGGTTCGTACCCATCAGTTCTGGTAGCGCTCGTCACAAGTGTCATCTCTATCTACTACTATCTCAAAATAATTAAATTAATGTTCACTGGGAAGAATGGGAGGAGCGATGCATCCACAACTTATATACAAAATTCATTAGTTTCTCCATCAATTTCAAAAAGTTCTATTGAAATAGCTATGATCATTCGTGCACTAGCATCAATCCTATCGGGTATATTAATAGATCCCATTATCGGGATCACACGGAATACTTTATTCTAGACTCACTTCAAATTAAATTGTGACGCGAACTTTTTTTTTTTCGAATGATTTCTATTAAAAGCCGGTTCTGCTTCTGCTGCCCCAACTAGTCTGTCTCTACAACTTACGAAATAGTTATATCTTCTTCGGTAATTGATCCTGACATTTTCCTATCTAGCTTGTATTTGTCTTTTCACACCCGGAATCACTTGCTAGGAAAATGATCACCCGTCTATTCCGGAGGAGATATAAGTATTTCCGCGCGATGCACAGCTGGGGTTGGGCAGTGACAACCCATGCTGCTACATCCAAGTATTTAGGCGGAAGGAGAATGCCTCTCTTCCTTGTATCTTCATATGGTATTATTTGATTGATACCGAAGAAAATACGAGACAGGCGTGGGCTTGTCAGGTCGTGAAAAAAAAAAATTATCTGCAGGAAGAGAGAATCAACCACCCCTTTAGGG